CACGTTCAATGGTGGATGACTCAATCACTTCGACAGAAGATTCTATAGGAATGGTTTGGATAAATAAGATTCATGATAGGCTTCCTACTGATTACCAAAAACTTGAACATAAAATGGATACATTTATTGGAGAATCATTATCGACAGACATTGGTCCTTTCTTGACCTCTATCAGTGAATTAGCTAGGAAATCAACAACTGGTTTTAGTCTTAATTTTAAAAAGCTTGTTTTAATATCCGAACAAAGAAGATTTGATTCAGAAAATAAAACAAAATGTTTGAAATTTCTATTCGATGTAATTACAACTGATCCAAATAATCAAACAATTCAAAATAAATCTATTGGAATAGAAGAAATCGGTAAAAAGATTCCTCGACGATCATACAAATTGATCAATTCTTTTGAAGAGCGGGAGGAGGAAAATGAGGAAGAATCAACAGAAAATCATGGGATTCGTTCAAGAAAAGCCAAACGTGTGGTAATTTATACTGATAAGGCGGATCCGGATCAGAATACCAATACTGATACTAGTACCAGTACTAATAGTGATCAAGCAGAAGAGTTGGCTTTGGTACGTTACTCGCAACAATCAGATTTTCGTCGGGATATAGTAAAAGGATCCATGCGCGCTCAAAGACGTAAAATAGTTACTTGGGAAATGTTTCAAGCGAATGTGCATTCCCTGCTTTTTTTGGACAGAATAGACAAAACTTTTTTTTTTTCTTTTGATATCTCCCGAACAATGAATCTCATTTTTAGAAATTGGATAGATACAGGACCGAAATTCAAAACTTCGGATTCTGAGGAGGAAGAGGCAAAAGAAAAGGCAAAAAAAATTGCGGATAAAAAAAACGAGAATGAAAGGATAGCAATAGCAGAAACTTGGGATACTATTATATTTGCTCAAGCAATAAGAGGTACTATGTTAGTAGCCCAATCGATTCTTAGAAAATACATCATATTGCCTTCATTGATAATAGCTAAAAACCTCGGCCGTATGTTCTTATTTCAATTCCCCGAGTGGTACGAGGATTTGAAGGAGTGGAATAGAGAAATGCATGTTAAATGCACCTATAATGGTGTTCAATTATCAGAAACAGAATTTCCGAAAAACTGGTTAACAGATGGTATTCAGATAAAAATCCTATTTCCTTTCTGTCTGAAACCCTGGCGCAAATCCAAACTACGATCCCATCATAGAGATCCAATCCAAAAGAAAGGGAAAACAGAAAATTTTTGTTTTTTAACAATCTGGGGAAGGGAAACCGAACTACCTTTTGGTTCTGCCCGACAACAACCTTCCTTTTTTGAACCTATTTATAATGAATTCGAAAAAAAAAAGAGAAAAGTGAAAAAAAAAAGTTTTCTAGTTCTAAGAGTTTTCAAAGAAAAAACAAAACAGTTTATAAAGGTCTCAAAAGAAAAAACAAGATGGATTATCAAAACGGTTCTATTTTTAAAAAGAATAATAAAAGAGTTTGCAAACGTAAATCCAATTTTCTTATTTGTATTGAAGAAAGTATATGAACCGAATGAAAATGGAAAAGATTCCATAATCATAAGCAGTAATAAAACTGTTCCTGAATCGACCATTCGAATTAGATTCATGGATTGGGCAAATTATTCACTGACAGAAAAAAAAAGGAAAGATCTGTCTGATAGAACAACCCTAATCAGAAATCAAATAGAAAGGGGTGCAAAAGACAAAAGAAAAATATTTCTAACTCCGGATATAAATATTAGTCCTAACGATACAAGTTGTGGTGATAAAAGATCGGAATCGCAGAAACATATTTGGCAGATATCAAAAAGAAGAAGTAACAGATTCATATTCATACGCAAATGGCACTATTTTTTGACATTTTTCAACGAAAGAATATACATACATATCTTTCTATGTACTGTTAATGTTTCTAGAGTCAATGTACAACTTTTCCTTGAATCAACAAAAAAGATTATCGATAAATACATTCACAATGATGAAAAAAATAAAGAAGGGATTGATGAAACAAATCAAAATAAAGTGCACTTTATTTCGACTATAAAAAAGTATCTTTCTGATATTCGTAATAATAAATCAAAGATTTCTGGTGACCTATATTCCTTTTCACAAGCATCTGTATTTTACAAATTATCACAAATCCAAGCTATTAATAAGAAGTATCATTTGAGATCTCTACTTCAATATCGCGAAGCATATCTTATTCTTAAGGATAGAATCAGGAATTTTTTTGGAACACGAAGAATATTAGATTCCAAATCAAGGCATAAAAAATTTCCGAATTCTGGAATGAATGAATGGAAAAACTGGTTAAGGGGTCATTATCAATACAATTTATCTCAGGCTAGGTGGTCTAAATTAGTACCGCAAAAATGGCGAACTAGGGTCAATCGGCGTCGTACGATTCAAAATAAAGACTCAAAAAAGAATTCATATGAAAAAGCCCAATTCATTCATTACGAGAAAAAAAATGATTATGAAGTGAATTCATTGACGAGCAAAAAAGAAAAATTAAAAAAAAACTACAGATATGATCTTTTTTCATATAAATATATTCATTATGGGGATAGGAAAGACTCATATATTTATCCATCCTCATTACAAGTAAACGAGGACCGAGAGATTCCATATAATTACAACACACCTAAAATTGAACCATTTTATGTACTGGGGGATATATCTATTAGTGATTATCTAGGAGAAGAGTATATTATTGGTACGGGTAAAAGTACGGATAGAAAATATTTGGAGTGGAAAATTTTCGATTTATTTCTTAGAAAGAATATCGATATTGAGTCCTGGCCCGATACGGATACCGGGACCAACATTAATAAAATGACTAAGACCGAGACTGATTATTATCAAATGATTGATAAGAAAGATCTTTTCTATCTCACGATTCATCAAGAAATCAACCCACCCAATCAAAAAAAAAACTTTTTTTTGATGGGAATGAATAAAGAAATGCTATATCGTCCCATATTAAATACGAAATCTTGGTTCTTCTCAGAATTTGTGCCACTTTATGATGCATATAAGATCAAACCGTGGATTATACCAATCAAATTACTTCTTTTCATTTTTAATGGAAATGAAAACATTAGTGAAAACAAAAACATTAATGGAAATCAAAAAAAGGATCTTCGTATATCATCTAATCAAAAAGAATATCTTGAATTAAAGAATCGAAATCAAGAAGAAAAAGAACAGCTCGGCCACGGAAATATTGGCTCAGACGCACGAAAACGACAAAAAGATTTTGAAAAGGATTACACGGAATCAGACATTCAAAAACGTGAAAAGAAAGGACAACCCGAGAGTAACAAGAAAGCAAAACTAGAGTTATTCCTGAAAAAATATTTGCTTTTTCAATTGAGATGGGATGATCCTTTGAATCACAGAATTTTCAATAATGTTAAGGTATATTGTTTCCTGCTTAGACTAATAAATGCAAAGGAAATTGCTATATCCTCTATTCAAGGAGGAGAAATGCACCTGGATGTAATGTTAATTCAGACGAATCTAACTCTTCCAGAATTGATAAAAAAGGGAATATTGATTCTCGAACCAGTACGTCTGTCTATAAAATGGGATAGACAATTTATTATGTATCAAACCATAGGTATCTCATTGGTCCATAATAATAAATGCCAAACTAATGGAAGATATCGAGAAAAAAGATATGTTGATGAGAATTATTTCAATGGATCCATTGTACAACATAAAAAGATGCTTGTGAATAGAGACGAAAATCATTATGATTTGCTTGTTCCTGAAAATATTCTATCCCCTAGGCGTCGTAGAGAATTGAGAATTCTAATTTGTTTCAATTCCGGAAATAGGAATGTTATGGATAGAAATCCGGTATTTTTCAATGACAACAATGTAAGGAACTGGGGGCAATTTTTGGATGAGGACAAGCATATTGATACAGATATAAATAAATTCATTCAATTCAAATTGTTTCTTTGGCCCAATTATCGATTAGAGGATTTAGCTTGTATGAATCGCTACTGGTTTGATACCAATAATGGCAGCCGTTTCAGTATGTCAAGGATACATATGTATCCACGATTCGGAATTAGTTGATGGTTGGTACATTTCCTATATATCAGGTGTCGGGTCTGGTATATGAATGTACACACACGCTGTGTTACATTCTAATACATGATACCGATTCAATAACGTCTCAATTGGATTGAATCTAGAAATGATTCGGCAGAATCTTCTTAGGTCAAAATAATTTTCTTTTGTGGGTACAGAAATTGCCCTTCTATCGAATCAAATTACAAATTGTACTTACAATTCATTTGAATTTAATTTTGATTTGATTTGATAGAATCAAAGTAATATATGAATAAATCCAGATTATTGGGTGTATCAGATCAAAATAACTGGCATTATTATTATTCCTGATTGGTAAAATCCATATCTGTGGAAAAAAAAAAAGAGAGAGAAATAAAATTTTTATGGTTATGGTCAAAAATTCATTCATCTCAGTTATTCCGAAAGAAGAAAAAAGCAAAGGGTCTGTTGAATTTCAAGTAATCAGTTTCACCAATAAGATACAGAGACTTACTTCACATTTTGAATTGCACAGAAAAGATTATTTATCTCAGATAGGTTTGCGGAAAATTCTGGGAAAACGTCAACGACTGCTGGCTTATTTGTCAAAGAAAAATAGAGTGCGTTATAAAAAATTAATCGATCAATTAGATATTCGGGAACCAAAAACTCGTTAATTTGAAGATTCTTTTCATTCTTTGGTTTATTAGATCTTGAATTTTGATGAACCTCATTTATTTCGTTTTCGGCAATTCATAGAATAATGGATCGGAGAAGAAAACATATGAATGTACCGGCTACAAGAAAAGACCTCATGATAGTTAATATGGGTCCTCACCACCCATCAATGCATGGTGTTCTTCGACTTATCGTTACTCTAGATGGTGAAGATGTTATTGACTGTGAACCCGTATTGGGTTATTTACACAGAGGGATGGAAAAAATTGCGGAAAACCGAACAATTATACAATATCTTCCTTATGTAACACGTTGGGATTATTTAGCTACTATGTTCACAGAGGCAATAACGGTAAATGCACCAGAACAATTAGGAAATATTCAAGTACCCAAAAGAGCCAGCTATATCAGAGTAATTATGCTGGAGCTGAGTCGTATAGCTTCTCATTTATTATGGCTTGGACCTTTTATGGCAGATATCGGTTCACAGACTCCCTTCTTCTATATTTTCAGAGAAAGGGAATTGCTATATGACCTATTCGAAGCTGCTACAGGTATGCGAATGATGCATAATTATTTCCGTATCGGGGGAGTCGCTGCTGATCTACCTCATGGCTGGATAGATAAATGTTTGGATTTCTGCGATTATTCTTTAACAGGAATTGTTGAATATCAAAAGCTTATTACGCAAAATCCCATTTTTTTGGAACGAGTTGAAGGGGTGGGCATTATTGGTGGGGAGGAAGCAATAAATTGGGGTTTATCGGGACCAATGCTACGAGCTTCCGGAATCCAATGGGATCTTCGTAAAGTTGATCATTATGAGTGTTACGATGAATTCGATTGGGAAGTCCAGTGGCAAAAAGAAGGAGACTCATTAGCTCGTTATTTAGTACGAATCAATGAAATGACGGAATCCATAAAAATTATTCAACAGGCTCTAGAAGGAATTCCGGGGGGGCCCTATGAGAACTTAGAAGTTCGACGCTTTGATAGAGCAAGTGATTCCGAATGGAATGGTTTTGAATATCGATTCATTAGTAAAAAGCCTTCTCCCACTTTTGAATTGTCGAAACAAGAACTTTATGTGAGAGTAGAAGCCCCAAAGGGAGAATTGGGAATTTTTCTGATAGGGGATAATAGTGTTTTTCCCTGGAGATGGAAAATTCGTCCACCTGGTTTCATCAATTTGCAAATTCTTCCTCAGCTAGTTAAAAGAATGAAATTGGCTGATATCATGACGATACTAGGTAGTATAGATATCATTATGGGAGAAGTTGATCGTTGAAATGATAATTGATACGACAGAAGTACAAGCTATCAATTCTTTTTCCAGATCGGAATCCTTAAAAGAGGTCTATGACCTCTTATGGCTGCTTGTCCCTATTTTTACTCCTGTATCGGGAATCACAATAGGCGTACTCGTGATTGTGTGGTTAGAAAGAGAAATATCTGCAGGGATACAACAACGTATCGGGCCTGAATATGCCGGCCCCTTGGGAATTCTTCAAGCTCTAGCAGATGGGACCAAACTACTTTTGAAAGAGGATCTTCTCCCATCTAGAGGAGATGTTCGTTTATTCAGTATGGGGCCATCTATAGCGGTCATATCAATTCTACTAAGCTATTTAGTAATTCCTTTTGGCTATCGCCTTGTTCTAGCCGATCTCAGTATAGGCGTTTTTTTATGGATCGCTATTTCCAGTATTGCTCCTATTGGACTTCTTATGTCAGGATATGGATCGAATAATAAATATTCCTTTTCAGGTGGTCTACGAGCTGCTGCTCAATCTATTAGTTATGAAATACCATTAACTCCGTGTGTGTTATCAATATCTCTACGTGTGATTCGTTGGAACATGAACCTTTACCCCTTTCCTTTATTTCCAGGAAAGGGGTTGGATGTGTTGAATAGATACCTTTCTCTTTTTATTCATCATTCGGGTCGATGAGTTAAACCAGATAGTTATATGAGTGAAACAAAACAGCTTATGAATTTGCAGTAAGAAGATTGATTCTCATTCCCTATGTACGAGAGTAAAGTGGAAGTAAACATAAGCGGTCGAAACTGTTTACCCCAAGATTGGTTGATTAGTCATCATGACTTGAAGCGGGTGCAAAAGATCAACTGTATGGAGTTTCTACTATTGTATTGTATGTTGTTGTATGTTGTATGTATTACCATATCGGGGATCAATCAAAAATGAGTGGACGGTTAGGAACACGAAGGTACACAAAGGATTAGTGATGAAGATAATGTAAGGTATCCAAAGGGATATTTCTGCATAACATAAAAGGAATCATAATGAGGGCTTTAAGTTCGTAGAAATGATCAAGCAGTACTTCCTCACGATTCCGATCCAGAGTATGCTTCTATCCACTGATTAAATAAATGACTGTCGAGAACGAAGTAATCCTTTGATTTGATTTTTTAGAAACCCCCCTTCTGAGTGAGAAAGAAGAACAGGAACGAAAGAAATGGAATGCAATAGGAAAACTGAATAATAAGAGATCTTTGTTTATTCTTTCTTTCCTCAATCCTATCCATATTCATACGGATAGAATTCTTATAATGATTTATCAACTATAACTCATGAATTAGTGTCTAATTATTTTTCGTACGAAAAGTATGGGTCGAAATATCTATTGAAACAACGAGTATTTTATTGAAGGATTAAGTTATTACTGAACTAAAAGAATTCTAAGTCTAATTAGAAAATAAAGGATGAGATCAATTCGGAAGCGCTTTTTTATTATGGCGGACGGAATTCCATTGGTCTAATTCGGGACTCTTCGATACATCGTTACTCTAATCTACACTACAAAAATCTACACTACAAACATGCCGAGGTAATAATGAACCAGTCCTTAGATTTATTTGTGGCCATCGAGGAGCCGTATGAAGCTGAGGTCTCATGTGCGGTTCTGGAATAGCGATGGGAATAGTGATGTTATCATCGACTATGATTATCTAACAGTTCAAGTACAGTTGATATAGTTGAGGCACAGTCAAAATATGGGTTTTGGGGGTGGAATCTGTGGCGTCAACCTATAGGGTTTATAGTTTTTCTAATTTCTTCCCTAGCGGAATGTGAAAGATTACCTTTTGATTTACCAGAAGCAGAGGAGGAATTAGTAGCAGGTTATCAAACCGAATATTCAGGTATTAAATCTGGTTTATTTTACGTTGCTTCTTACCTAAATCTACTAGTTTCTTCATTATTTGTAACAGTTCTTTACTTGGGCGGGTGGAATTTATCTATTCCGTACATATTCATTTCTGAACCTTTTGGAATAAATAAAACAGGTGGAGTCTTTGGAATGACAGTTGGTATCCTTATTACATTAGCTAAAGCTTATTTGTTCCTGTTCATTCCTATCACAACAAGATGGACTTTACCTAGGATGAGAATGGACCAGCTATTAAACCTTGGGTGGAAATTTCTTTTACCTATTTCTCTAGGTAATCTATTATTAACAACTTCTTCCCAACTCGTTTCGCTATAACAAAATATGATATTCTAGATTCATAACCTATCTAGAGCAAGAGAAAGAAACATCAAACTATTCATGGATATCCACGATATGTTCCCTATGGTGACTGGGTTCATGAATTATGGTCAACAGACAATACGAGCTGCAAGGTATATTGGTCAAAGTTTCATAATTACCTTATCTCACGTGAATCGTTTACCTGTGACTATTCAATATCCTTATGAAAAATCGATCACATCGGAGCGTTTTCGTGGTCGAATCCATTTTGAATTTGATAAATGCATTGCTTGTGAAGTATGTGTTCGGGTATGCCCCATAGATCTACCCGTTGTTCATTGGAGATTGGAAACGGATATTAGAAAGAAACGATTGCTTAATTATAGTATTGATTTTGGAATCTGTATATTTTGTGGTAATTGTGTCGAGTATTGTCCAACAAACTGTTTATCAATGACTGAAGAATATGAACTTTCTACTTATGATCGTCACGAATTGAATTATAATCAAATTGCTTTGGGTCGGTTACCAATGTCAGTAATTGGAGATTACACAATTCGAACAATTACGAATTCGACTCCAATCAAAATAATGAGGGGTAAACCTCTTGATTCAAAAACGATTACCAATTACTAAGATTCCGTTTTGATCTAAAGTAAAGGAGTGAGGCTTCTTTCATTTTGCCAGGTCAGTAAATAACTATTGATTGGTGAGAATCAAGGCTTGATTTTGATTTAGAATGGATTCATAGATCTGTGATGATTTCAAAATATACAATTTCGAACTACTCTTTCAGATACAGTAGCGGGATTGATCCAATAACTGTATCTATATAAATCTACACCCCTTTAGGATTCAATTAGGAACGTATCATATACAAGAAAAAAAAAAAAATAAGGTAACCTCTTTTTTCTTGGATCGGTTAGTAAGTTTATGAAATATTTCGATTTATTTATCTCTTTTTTTACACATAATGGATTTACCTGGACCAATACATGATATTCTTTTAGTATTTCTGGGATCAGGTCTTATATTAGGAGGTCTGGGGGTGGTCTTACTTACCAACCCAATTTATTCTGCTTTTTCATTGGGACTGGTTCTTGTTTGTATATCCTTATTCCATATTCCATCTAACGCCTATTTTGTAGCTGCTGCACAGCTCCTTATTTACGTAGGAGCTGTAAATGTTTTAATCCTATTTGCTGTGATGTTCATGAATGGTTCAGAATATTACAACGATTTCTATCTTTGGACCGTTGGGGATGGGGTCACTTCACTGGTTTGTACAAGTATTCTTTTTTCACTAATTACTACTATCTCGGATACGTCGTGGTACGGGATTGTTTGGACTACAAGATCAAATCAGATTATAGAGCAGGACCTAACAAGTAACGTTCAACAAATTGGGATTCATTTATCAACAGATTTTTACCTTCCATTTGAACTCATTTCTATAATTCTTTTAGTTGCTTTGATAGGTGCAATTGCTATGGCCCGGCAGTAAAGTAATTAAGTAATAAATACTTAGATCCAAAATCAAATAAATAAAGTCTTGTTTTGTTCTATGTTATCACATCCATTTTCCTTCAGTTCCATTTTCATATTCTATTGTTCATATATGAAATTGAAAGGGGTTTAGTTCGATCCATTACTAATACCTTACTTTGTTTCGTACTTCATTTATATTCTAATCAAATCGGTGAAATTGTTGTTCATATTGAAATGAATCAAGATTGATGAGGGGTTGGTCAATGATGACCGAA